TTTGCTTTTGCCAATGATCTAATTAGAGGAAAAATTGGAACTATTGTATCAAGCTTTTTTATAACAATTTTTATTAGAAATGAATTTTGCAACATTTGACTTCGTACCACTGAAATATTTAGTCGAATACTTAAAAAATAGCCCAAAAAGTGAAATGAATGCTGGGATGATTGGTTTATATGAATCGTTACTGATTGAGACCAAATATCAAAATGATATTGCCATAAATAGATAAAATAGTATTTCCATTTATTTATCAAAAGAGGAGTATTCTTTGAAACCAGAATGGATTTTCCTTGATATCTAACATAATGGATGAAAGGATCCTTGAAGAATGATAAGGTATATGAAAAATCCGTAGTAAATACTTCTACAAGATATTCAATTTTTTCATAGAAAAAAATTCGCTCAAAAAAAACGTGAAAATATTTTAATCGTAACTGAGAGGATTTGTTACGTAAAAAAAGAAAGATAGATTCAGATTCCCGGACGTATAAATTATATAAGAACAAGAAAAATCTTGGATTACTTTTTGAAAAAAAAGTAGAAATCCTTTTTTTTGGAGTAAAAAGACTATTCCAATTACAATAGTAATAAAAAAACAACCTTAATAAATGAAAGAAAGAGACATCTTTTATCCAATATCGAAGGATTTGAACCAAGATTTCCAGATGGATAGGATAGGGTATTCGTATATCTGACTCATGATTTAAATATATAAATTGATTTTCTAAAAAGGGAAAAATAGAATGAATTGATCGCAAATTATTATAAGATTTTACGATTTCTAACTCCTTTAAGGAAGAGATAAATAATTGTAGGGAAAATAGAATCTCCACAACGACAACAAAACCTTCTAATATTATTTGAGAATAAAAATTATTGTTATAAAACCCCAAAGGATTTTGGTTAGAATCTTTAGCAAAAATGATCAAATGAGTCTGTTGACACATTCGAGTAATTAAACGTTTTACAATTAGTAAACTAAATGGATTGTTATAACCTAAATTTTCTACAAAAAAGGACCCATGACCATAAGCGAGTCCATAAATATACTCCCGAAAAAAAAGTGGGTATAAGATGTCCTGGTAGCGAGATCTATGGAGTTCTAAATATGCTTGATATTCCTCCATTTAAAAAGTCTATTTGGTCAAACAAAGAATCAGAGATTCATTGGATTATCAAATGGTACATAGTGCGATACGGTCAAAACAGGGAATTCTATATATAAGATACCTAAAAAACGAGTAAAACCCATCAACGGACTCTCTCTAATCGCTTTTCCACCTCATTTTTGTTTTAGGATAACAAGCTAGTTAGGAATCCTTTATTTTTTTTTTTTTCAACTCAATCGCTCTTTTGATTTTGGAAAAAAAAAATCTTTATCAATATACTCTTTCTTTTACACATTTATAGCTACCCCCCAATATAATATAATAGAAAATGGCTATATAGTTAGGACTCATAACAAAAATAAATAATCCATTCACAGGAAAAACTTTTCCCACATCAAGCACTAATATCTTTTTAACGTACAATTAGATGGGATAATCATTCAAATAAAAAAAAATGAAAGAAAGCTCGTTGCTTTATGTTTCTCTATTATAATTGGAGCCGCCAAGCTCTATCCCTTTATTAATTAAACCCAACTAAATTTTTATGTTCTGAGCCCATAATTCAAACAAAAATTTGGGCCGGATCCAATAAGAATGAAATCTTTTTAGAATTCTTCATTGATACGACATGCTACTTTTTCCATTCATTCCTTTCTGGATCAGTCGTGGTTTTACAAACTCTACCAATGGTATGGACGAACCAATTGCTTCATAGAAATGTGTAAAAAAGAGAGCCGCTCTTAAAAGCCGAGTACTCTACCATTGAGTTAGCAACCCAATACAAATTATAAATATAGGGCGGGTGTATATCCAATCGCAATAAAAATAATAAAAATAAAAGATTGAATTGTCTAATATTTTATTTTATTAGACTAAATATTAGACTAAAAAAATGAAAAAAAAACTTAAAATGTTGAAGGCGAATTGATTCTCAACATACAAATGAACAGATAAAACCAAAAATTTTCTCAAAAAAAAAGAATAAACCACTTCTTTATCTACTATAGTTATACATTATTATTATATTATTAATATAATTTTTAATATAATTTTCGTTTTTAATTTATTTTTCAATTCAATCAATTATCCATTAATAATTCAAAAAATTACCTTTAAATCAAAAAAGAATTTCTTGTTTGTATCACAAAAAATCCAACGAACCTACCATTTGATGAAGTAAAAAAATCTATTTAACATGAGTCTATTGATCAATTTATTCATGATCGGATTATATTTATTTGATACACTGTTGTCAATATTAGTATTGAAAAAAAGAATACAATCGAGGAAACAAACGAATCAAATAAAAATGATAAAATAGAATATTACTGAAAAATTAATATGGATTACTGAAATATTCATTTTGCATTTTTATTTTAATATTA